TGGACTAATAAGGTCATCAAATGAATCGTAATCACAATTGAAATGATCGAAAAAGAGATATGAGTTAATATATGTTCTAAAGTCGCAAATATCATAAAAAGGGGCTCCATTATAGAATTAAAATCGAGAATTAAATACATTATAGGATCCATTGTGTCCCTTTTAGAGGATGCCGCCACTCGGACTCGAACCGAGATGCTCTAGCACTGCTTCCTAAGAGCAGCGTGTCTACCGATTTCACCATGGCGGCTTACTCGAAATAATAATAAATAATAGTCAATTCATCTTGAATGGTCAAGATTCAAGGATTCAATATAGTTTAGTAAACATTAGAATCCATGAAAAAAGACTTGTTTAAATTCATATTTGAATGTTCACTAACCCTTAGTTAGTATCACCGTAGGGTTCAGTTTTAACAACCAACTTTCATGTATCTATAAACTAAATTCTCCCGGAACAGTCGGAACTAGATAGTTTTGCTCTCGGCCGAGGGTCGAGTTATAGAACTCAAAATTGTCCCTTTTTCGATTTTATTTTTTTTTTTATGATTTGTTTATCTTATTTCATGTATTGAAAATTAAAAAGATTGATTTTATTAATAAACAAAAAAAAATAAAATAACTATAATTTCATATTTATCACAATTTTATCACTAAATCCGAGAAATTTTTGATTTCGATACCTTAGTATCATTACTAATACTCTTCATTGTGTCCATAATTTATGATACTATTTACTAAATCTAATTAGGTTTTTTGGGGGCTAGGCATATAACAAAAAAAACTTTCAATCTCTATCAATTAACTTTTCACAATAGAATATTCTATTGTGAAAAGTTAATTGATAGAGAAAAAAAAAAAATAATACTTAGAGGCCGGTAAACATAAGAATTCTTATTCTACATACCACGGCAGCTAGTTCTAATTAATATTGAGGAGTTCAATACATTCAATACATTAGTTAATGCGAATCATTCATTAAAAAAAATTTGAAGTTCTTCATGGTATGTCGATTTAGATTATTCCAAAATTTTATTACTTGTTTGTCGCACAAAAAAACTTTTTGAATGCCCAGTGGAAACTGATTTAGCTAAAGAAAGAGCTTTTACTGCCGTTAAATATCCCTTCTTCTTCCAAATATTTCTACGAATACGTTTTTTTGACATAGAAGTACGTTTTTTTGGAACCGCCATTCAAAAACAAGTACTCATTTTTATCGTTGTATGTGAAAGACATATATTGTTCGAAATAGATCGTTTTTTTAGTAATTATCCATACTTATCCCGTGAATAATAAATAATTTTTTCAAAACATACAAATATACAAATACAAATATATATATATACGTACCCATGACATATCACATATATCTAGGGATAAATAGAATAGATAATAATTTTAAAAAAGTAAAATCATTTTTCTATTAATTGATTAATGATTAAGTTCAGAGTACCATGCCTATAATTTAAATTCAAATTAAATTAGAATTAATTAAATTAGAATTAGATAGAATTAGATAAGTAGTAAATCTCTTAAACAAGATATTCCATTAACTGAGAAAGATGACCTTAAGTCATTTTTTATTTCAGTTCTATACGAAGTAGGAGTATCATAGGATTTCCGAGAAAGATGAGTTTTCTTTAGTGGAATCCCATCAATCAGTTCAAAATAGGTTAGATAATTACTGCAAATAAATTAATTAGAATAACCAGGTCACCTTTTATTGAGTCGAATTATTGATGGATACTATGACCTATATTCGAATCAAGTACTGTTTTTGATATAATTGTTTTTCCTTACTATATATATGATATGGTTATAAATTACTAGAATATAATAATAATAGTAGTAGGAGAATGATTAAAAATCTCATATTCTGTAATATTCCGTATTTTTTTTAATAAATATCTTTTTTAGTTAATAACTAATTAATAACTAAGTAATAACCTTTACTTAGTTAGTTAGTCATGTTATTTGATCAACCAATTGTAGTTTTTTGAGTATTTCAAATAAATATCTGAGAAAAAGTCAGAGTAATTAATTAATAATTAAAATATTTTAGTTTTTTCATATTTTTTGTTGATTTCTTTTACTTTTACTATTGTTCCTTTCGAAAGAGATAAGAATTGGTGAATCGGAAACAATTAAATTAATAAGAATAAAAAAAATTAAAATTTGTTTTTTTATGGAACATACATATCAATATGCATGGATAATACCCTTTCTTCCACTTCCAGTTACTATGTCAATAGGATTTGGACTTCTGCTTATTCCTACAGCAACAAAAAATATTCGTCGTATATGGGCTTTTACTAGTGTTTTACTGCTAAGTATAACTATGGGGTTTTCGGCCAGTCTGTCTATTCAGCAAATAAATGGAAGTTTTATCTATCAATATCTATGGTCTTGGACCATCAATAATGATTTTTCCTTAGAGTTCGGACACTTGATCGATCCACTTACTTCTATTATGTCAATACTAATTACTACTGTTGGAATCATGGTTCTTATTTATAGTGACAATTATATGTCTCACGATCAAGGATATTTGAGATTTTTTGCTTATATGAGTTTTTCTAATACTTCCATGTTGGGATTAGTTACTAGTTCCAATTTGATACAAATTCATATTTTTTGGGAACTGGTGGGAATGTGTTCGTATTTATTAATAGGTTTTTGGTTTACACGACCGATTGCAGCAAGTGCTTGCCAAAAAGCTTTTGTAACTAATCGTGTAGGGGATTTTGGTTTATTATTAGGAATCTTAGGTTTTTATTGGATAACAGGCAGTTTCGAATTTCGGGATTTGTTCGAAATAGTTAATAACTTGATCCATAGTAATGGGGTCAATTCCTTATTTGCTATTCTCTGCGCCTCTTTATTATTCGTCGGCGCAATTGCCAAATCCGCACAATTCCCCCTTCACGTATGGTTACCTGATGCCATGGAGGGGCCCACCCCTATTTCGGCTCTTATACACGCTGCTACCATGGTAGCAGCGGGAATTTTTCTTGTAGCTCGGCTTCTTCCTCTTTTCATAGTCATACCTTACATAATGAATTTCATTTCTTTAATAGGCGTAATAACGGTACTATTAGGAGCTACTTTGGCTCTTGCTCAAAGAGACATTAAAAGAAGTTTAGCCTATTCTACAATGTCTCAATTGGGTTATATTATGTTAGCTCTAGGTATAGGTTCTTATCGAGCTGCTTTATTCCATTTGATCACTCATGCTTATTCTAAAGCTTTATTGTTTTTGGGGTCCGGATCTATTATTCATTCAATGGAACCTATTGTTGGATATTCACCAGATAAAAGTCAGAATATGGTTCTTATGGGCGGTTTAACAAGATATGCTCCAATTACAAGAACTACTTTTTTATTAGGTACACTTTCTCTTTGTGGTATTCCGCCTCTTGCTTGTTTTTGGTCCAAAGATGAAATTCTTAACGATAGTTGGTTGTATTCACCAATTTTCGCAATAATAGCTTGTTTCACAACCGGATTAACCGCATTTTATATGTTTCGGATGTATTTACTTACTTTTGATGGGCATTTGCGCGTTCATTTTCAAAATTACAGTAGCACTAAAAATAGTTCGTTCTATTCAATATCTCTATGGGGAAAAGCAGCACCCAAAGTAGTCAATAGAAATTTACTTTTATCAACAATAAATAATAAGGTCTCCTTTTTTTCAAAGGATACATATCAAATTGATGATAATATAAGAAATAGAATGCGATACTTTAGTACTTACTTTAGCTTTAGAAATAAATATACTTACATGTATCCTCACGAATCGGACAATACTATGCTATTTCCTCTGCTTGTATTGGTACTATTTACTTTGTTCATTGGATCAATAGGAATTCATTTTGATCAAGGAATAGTAGATTTTGATATATTATCGAAATGGTTAACTCCATCGACAAACCTTTTTCATCTAAATTCGAATTATTCTGTCAATTGGTATGAATTTTTTACAAATGCAATTTTTTCAGTAAGTATAGCCCTTTTCGGACTATTTATAGCATCCATTTTATATGGGTCTGTTTATTCATCTTTCAAGAATTTGGACTTAATCAATTCATTTGTAAAAGGGGGTCCTAAAAGAACTATCTCGGACCAAATAAAAAATGTGGTATACAATTGGTCATATAATCGCGGTTACATAGATATTTTTTATAGTAGGGTCTTAATCGTGAGTATAAGAGGATTAGCCGAACTAATTCAGTTTTTTGATAGACGTATAATTGATGGAATTACAAATGGGGTTGGGGTTGCGAGTTTCTTTATAGGGGAAGGGATCAAATATATGGGAGGTGGACGAATTTCGTCTTATCTATTTTTGTATTTATCTTATGTATTAATATTTTTATTAATATTTTTATTTTCAAATTCTTGGGAATCATTAGCATTATGAAGTAGACCATGAATCTTATTTATCCAAAAGATTTCTATGGAATCTTCTGTAGAAGTCATTAAATCATTTATGTTTGCACGTGAATAGAACTTTTTTATTCTTCCACGATATGGTCCGTTCAAAAAAGGATCATACGTTTTAGACAAGCATTCTTGTTCATTCTCATCATTGTATAGTCTGGTCCTTTTTTCTAGCATATTTAGAAGAAGAGATCCCTTTTCTTTTTCTAGAACTTTTATTCGACTTATCAATTCATTTATCAAGTTGTACTTTTTTTGTTCATTGGTATAAACCCAATAATTATATAAGTCTTCATGGCATAGTTTTTCTGTTGTGTACAAAGAAATTTTTCGTTCTATCATTTCCGAAAAAGTTGATAAACTAGGTGGATATGTAAAAGATATTTTTTGTTTTCCATCACTTGGACATGTATAAAAAAAATATTGTGACATTTCATTTCGTACAGCATTTTCAAATCGATTATTTTTTATATATCTAAATGGACGATTCCATCGTTTATAATCGAAAAGAAAAGTCATAAGAGGTTTTTCAAACCGGAAATGGGTCTTTTCGTTTTT